TCTATCTGGTGTCCGGTACTGCATGGTTCCCCTCTGCAAGAACTCCTCCTCATGCTCTTGAAGCTCATCCTCTTCATGATAAATGCTCCACTTGCCCCGAAATGATCCGGCCCGATAGGGAAATCCCAATTCAGTGGGCCTTTCAATACAATCAAATAGATTGGTCCAAGGGCGCCATATTCTAGGAGCCCAAACTATGTGATCGAATAAATCCTCCTCCATTTGTTGCGGGTCGATGTCCTCTTCCTCTTCTTCAAACTCCGATTCGTATTTTTCATAGTTTTGAATCATATCTAACTGATTCCTTGGTTCGGACCGAAGAAGTAATGTCACTCGATTATTATCAAACTGACTGCAATCTTTTTCTGTCCGTGAGGATCCCAACAGAGCGCCTTCTAGTTCTAATAGGCCATGAACTAGATCAGAATCATTCTCAGCGAATCTATAAGAAGCGATCCAATTATTTTCATCAGGTCCGGGTGAAGACCAAAGATCTTGAGCGACCAATCCGGCAGAACAATTCAAAAGATAAAGAAGTATCGTTAATTTCTTCATGCTCGTTCCAAGTTCGAAGTACCATTTGTACAAATAAGAATCCCCTTCTTTACATGATTTCTTCTTCATATAGATAGATATAGGATCTACGGGGCAATTACTTAGAAGTACATTTTGTGCAACAGCCCTTCCTATCTGATAGAAAAGGATCCCATGATCCTGAACCGATATTACCTGGGATCGCAAATCCCAAGTTTGTCTATGAAGAGCTGATCTAATTGTATTAGTTTCTATAATTGATTTCTTCTGTGTAATACTAATGGATAGGGCCTCATTGATAAGTGCTGCAAGATCTCGTGCATTGGAACCCATGGTTATGGACCCGAATCCGTTAGTATGGAACATTTTCTTTTCCAAGTGAAACCCTTTAGTATATGAAAGAATGAAAAAGTGCTTTCGTTGTTGTTGAATAAGAAGCCTTCGTATCTTAATGCATGTATTTAATTTATTCGGAGCTATTAGAGCGGGATCCACTTTTTGGGGAATATGAGTCGAACCAATAACAAGAATATTTCTAGTGGAATATCTTTCACAATCTCTGGAGAGATAGTTCTGTAATAGACCGAAGGATCCGTAATTCACATACAGATCATGAATGTTTGGAATCCATATTATGCAAGGAGACATTGCTCTTGCTAATGCGAATCGAAAGGTGATATCGATATAAAATCCGTATATACTCGGCGGCATATCCATAGTTAGCACATTCGTCATATCTAGCAGCTCCGTATCAAGATCAAGGTCATCATCAATATCGTCACTATCATCAATATCGAAATCGTCACGATAATCACTATCGTCACTATCACTATCACTATCACTATCATCAATAAAAAAACCTTCAGGCTTGTAATACGGAAAGTTGTTCGGAAATATCGTAATGAAAGGAACATGGGAGTTTGTCGCTAGGTATTTGACCAAATAGGATCGTCCAGTTCCTATAGAACCTATCACTAAAATACCCCTAGAAGGGGATAGGGCTAAACGGAGCGAGAAGGGTTTTCCATGAGATGGGAAATGAAAACTATTAGCCCCACACGGGGTTTGTGAATAAGTGATTGTCTGATAATGAGCAAGGAATATCCGTCTTTCTGCTAAACAGGATCTATTGAACTCATAATTCATTAGATACTTTTTATGAATGTCAACTAAGTATCGTAAGTAAATTGATCCCGGTTGTTCAATCATTTGATAACCAGAGTCATTCTTTGATAAATGATCACTATGAGTCAGACTCAATAGAATTTGATCAATCCTTTTTTCTTTTTCGGTCGTTAAGGTGGAGAACTGAACCAAGAATTCTCTTTCTTCATCATCAACCAAATCACTGTTCGCGACCCAGGATTCTATTTTCTCATCAATCCAATCACCGTTCACCCCTTTTCTTATCAATGAATAGATCTCTTTACTTGTACGACTTAGATGTCTCGTATTTCTCGAAAAAGCGATTCGATTGATGGCATTTTGTATGATACTTCTGAGATCGATGAGATTGATATTCAAATATTTCTTCTTAGAACGTATTGATTTGACCCCATAAGCGGAACCACCAACCAATAGCATGTTGCCACCAGAAACAGAAACCCGTATTTGTTCCAGAAAATCTCCTAATTGTTCCAGAGCAACTAGAAAGAGATTCTTTAACCAGAAAGAATTCAGTTCAGATTCAGATATAGGATACCTATCCAAAAGTTTTCGCAACTCAATCATGTATGATGGAATCATCAAAGATTTGATCTTTTCTAACTCTGTCTGTAACTCACTAGAGGCTCGGGAAACAAAGAGAAGATGTATGCGAACGAGATATCCAGCAACAAGAAGAAGGAAAAGGATTGAATAGAGGAACTCCCGAGCATTTGTTAATCTCAGATGTGTCCATATCAATGGAACGGGTGACTCATTATTTCGATGAATCGTTTCTTCGGACAGAAGGAGATTCTGGAAA